TAAAAATATTTGCTTCAAGGAGGAATCCCCGAATTCCGTCCATTTTCTGGGTTTGGAAAAGCGCGGATTTTCAAGAACGAGAATCTTATGATATGTTGGGAATCTCTTATGATAATCATCCGCGCTTAAAACGTATATTAATGCCAGAAAGTTGGATAGGATGGCCTTTGCGGAAAGATTATATTGCCCCTAATTTTTATGAAATACAAGATGCTCATTGAATGATAAGAAAGGAATTTACACTTATCCAAAGAGATTTAAGGATTGTACTTTCTATTCTAGATTAATAATAAAGAGATCTCATTTGTATTATGTATTAGGCGATATATGGATTATAGATAGGCTAACAATCGAATTAGGAATTCGTTGGGATTCTTACCGTTTTTTTTTTTCATAGGAGCCGAACCATCAAACGAGTTCTGCATCATGAACTTCGTACTGGGCCTATTTCTTAGATTTGCTTAGATCGGTTCGATAAAGTCATATCGGAAGGAATTGGGAGATTGAATAGGAAATAACATTTTTTGAACGAAAGAAAAAAAGCGTTTCTTAAATTTCATTTTAGAATATTTAGTTTAGAATAATAATAATATTTTAAAATGAAATTTAAGAAACTCTACCCATCTATGAAACCCTGTATCTGGAACCAGATTTGAACTGGTGACACGAGGATTTTCAGTCCTCTGCTCTACCGACTGAGCTATCCAGATCATTTCCAATGGAACATTCCATCCTCATTTTAGGAGAGGACTGGGGTCTATGTCAATTAAAGAATTACAAAGTTTTCCCCAAGTCCTGTATGTAATTTCTTAGGTCTTTAAAAAGACGACTTTGCAAGTTGTAAGTTTCGGTATGAGTAATGCTATTGATTGTGAATCATTCAATTAGGGATTCCTTTCTAAATTTAGATGTGTATTCTATATCACATGTGATAAGAGAAAGTCATTTACGCCCCCATACGTTGAAAAAAAAAATGATAAAAGGGAATTGGGAACCGCCAGCAAAAAAGAAAAAAGGGGTAAGATAGATAGAAAATAGGCTTTTGGGGATAGAGGGACTTGAACCCTCACGATTTTAAAAGTCGACGGATTTTCCTATTACTATAAATTTCATTGCTGTCGGTATTGACATGTAGAACGGGACTCTATCTTTATTCTCGTCCAATTAATTAATCAGTTCTTTAAAAAAAGACTAAAACTATCAGACTATGGAGTGGGGTGATTTGATGAATGAATATTCGATTCTTTCTTGAATGTGGAATCAATTCCCACCAATTCTTCTATTTTTCATCTAAAAAAATACAGATGCAGACTCGGGCCGTCATTCCTTTTTTTTAGATATTTTAGTATTCAATAGATCCGTTTATCCTTCATCTTTTCTGAAGTTTCGATGAAAAGATTCATCTACCAACGCAGTCAACTCCATTTGTTTTAGAACAGCTTCCATCGAGTCTCTGCACCTATCCCCTTTTCGCTTTATGAACCTTTATTTTGAGAAGACAGGATTTGGCTCAGGATTGCCCATTTTTTTTTTAATTCCGGGGTTTCTCTGAATTTGAAAGTTATCACCTAGTAGGTTTCCATACCAAGGCTCAATCCAATTAAGTCCGTAGCGTCTACCGATTTCGCCATATCCCCTTCCCTTTTGTTTTGAGATTAGGATCTCATTATGAGATCATTTTTTTTTTTCATTTCTGCAGGAACCTTTGCATTTTTTAGGTTTAGGTATCGATTACCATCTCTAAAAAAGATTTTCTTTCTAAACCTGTATTTGCTCCAATCAAATTGGATTTTATCCTTGGTATATCGGCAATTCAATATAGATTGACATATACCCTTTCTATATGTTTTTATTACTGCAACTTTTCCCATGTAAGTTGGTATACTTGAAGGATCGATTCTTTTTTTTTTTTTCTTAACTGCCTCCTTTACGAACGAAAGCCGAGGAATGTCCGATTAGTTATAATTATAACTAAGTAAATAATTCAACTTCTTCGAAAAAAATAGAAAAAAAGAGTAGAATTATTAGAATATAACTAAAGAGGTGTAATAAAAAGAATTTCCAATGGAATAAAAAAATCCAATTTGACTATACTACAAACAAATATTTAAGATTGACTATCAAATCAAATAGAATCCAATTTCTATTTAGCGATAAAGAACTAGAAGTTCTATATCGCTATATGAATCATTATGTTCTATAATATTCACTATTTCTTTTATTCCAAAATTCTAGATTTTACGATTTTTCTACTATATTTCTATAGACAGTACACTATACACTAATACTATAAGTGTATTGAATTCCTATGCATAGAAAATTTTTATTATTTTTATTATGTGGGGCCCGCTTAGCTCAGAGGTTAGAGCATCGCATTTGTAATGCGATGGTCGTCGGTTCGATTCCGATAGCGGGCTTTTCCCTATTTTTTTTCCTTTTTTATTCCATTCCATTAAAGACTATTGAAAAAAGTTTCTTCCTTTAATCCATTTATTAACTT